TTGGGTATTGGAGCAACATTACCTATTGATAAATCTCTAACTTTAGGTCTTTTTCAAATTGATTCTACCGTGAAATAAATACCACAACCTATGTATCTAGGGACTAGTCACTTCATAGTGACTCCTCCCTAGATACATACATCTATGCAATTGAATTCTGGATCTATTCCGCATATACAGACCGTACTGAAGATTCAAAACCTATGAAAATTTTCTTTATAAATTTTATAAATACAAATAAAAAAAACATAAAATCATTCCAATGGATTTCAAATTGAAAACTTCTTCTTCGGTAAATCAATTACGAAACGTTTTTGTAGAATGCCCAATATCCGTTTTACATCTTCTATTCGAAAATGTTCAATTTTCAGAAGATCTTCTTGACTCTTATTCAAAAGGTCTAATAATGTATTTATATTGGACTTTTTGAGGCAATTATAGGTCCTGGAAGGCAATTCTGATTGGTCAATAAAAATACATTTCAATGCTATTTCGTTTTTTTTTAGTTTAGCCAATCCATCATGAAAGGTAAAAAGAGGTAAAGTAACCCTGTTTTGATTGTCCTCTAAAAAGATGTCTTGTTCTTCCGCATGTAGAAAAGGAATAAATAAATCAATCAAATTACGGGAGGCTTCGTGAAGTGCTTCTTTAGGAGTTAAACTTCCATTCGTCCATATTTCGAGAAAAAGTATCTCTTGTTTTTCATTCCCATTCCCATAAGAATGAATACTATGATTCGCATTTCGAACAGGCATGAATACCGCATCTATAGGATAACTTCCCTTTTGAGCGCTATTTGGTGTTTTCATACGATATCCTCGATTCCTCTCGATTTGTAATCCAATACACAAATCGATTGGTTCCGTCAGGCTAGCTATATGCTGTGTAGTATCAACGATTTCCACAGAAGGCGGTGAGATGATGTCTTTAGCAGTTATGTTTACAGGACCCTTAACGCAAATAGATGCGTCGCAAGTTCCATACAGATTACTTCTCAAGACAATTTCTTTCAAATTCATTAAGATTTCATGTACTGATTCTTCAATACCGCCTATGGTAGAATATTCATGTGGTATCTTTTCAGATTTTGCATGTGTTATACATGTTCCTTCAATTTCTCCAAGCAAAGCCCTTCTCATCGCGATGCCGATCATATCGGCTTGACCTTTCATAAGCGGAGACAGAACAAAACGGCCATAATAAAGACACTTATTGTCTGTTCTTGATTCAACACACCTCCACTGTAGTGTCCGAGTAGATACTGCTACTTCCTTTCGAAGCATAGTAATATTGTTTGATCAGATCATTGAATCATTTATTTCTCTTGAAATACGTTCAATTCTTATTTTTATACATTATACACGTCTTTTTTTAGGAGGTCTGCATCCATTATGTGGCATAGGGGTTACGTCTCTGACAAAACTTAAAAGTATACCACTTCTACGAATGGCTCGTAATGCTGCATCTCTTCCGAGACCAGGACCCTTTATCCTGACTTCTGCGCGTTGCATACCCTGATCTACTACTGTACGAATAGCATTTGCCGCTGCGGTTTGAGCAGCAAAAGGCGTCCCTCTTCTTGTGCCCTTGAATCCACAAGTACCAGCGGAGGACCACGAAACCACCCGACCCCGTATATCTGTAACCGTTACAATGGTATTGTTGAAACTTGCTTGAACATGAATAACTCCTTTTGGTATTCTACGTCCATTCTTACGTGAACCAATGCGTCCATTCCTACGTGAACTAATTCTTGATATGGGTTTTGTCATATTTTATCATCTCATAAATAAGAGTCAGAGATATACGGATATATCCATTTCATGTCCAAACAGATCTTTTTTTTGTGCATTGGGTACCTCGGAGAGTCCCTTTTTAGTTTTAGAAAGATTATCCCTGTCTCTGTTTATGCCTTGGGTTAGAACAAATTACTATAATTCGTCCCCGCCTACGGATCAGTCGACATTTTTCACAAATTTTACGAACGGAGGCCCTTATTTTCATAATTTGTTTTTCCTTACCTTAATTACGAATCTACTCTTTAGAAGAAAATAAGTCTCTTGAAATTTTGAACCCCGAATTGTATCCGAACGAAAGGAATGTAGCAAAAGTCACCTAATCGTTCGAATCTTTGTTGCGGAGTCTATAAATTATGCGTCCCCTGGTTGAATCATAACGACTTACTTCAATTTTGACTCTATCACCCGGTAGTATTCGTATAAAACTACGTCGTATCCTTCCTGAAACATAACCTAGAATCAGATCCTTATTATCTAAACGAACTCGAAACATACCGTTGGGAAGTGATTCAGTAATTAAACCTTCATGAATCCATTTTTGTTCTTTCATTCCAGATAACCCCCTTGAAGTATCAACTAATGGAGGAGGAGTGATATTAGACAACCCACCCTTCCTCTTTTTTTCACAAAACAAACAGGAAGTTACGGATTCAATTCGGATACCAGAAAGATTACCATATATAACACAAAATTTCTCCCCCGATTCCTTCCAGTCGAGCCTCTCGGTCTGTCATTATACCGCGAGAAGTAGAAAGAATTACAATCCCCATTCCTCCTAAAATCCTAGGAATTCGTTGATAGTTGGAATAGATTCGTAGACCGGGTCGACTGATACGTTTTAAAATAGTTCTATATGGTCCTTTCCTATTCCTTCTATGCCGCAGAGTTGAAACCAAGAAATTTTTCTCGTTTTCTCGATGTTTTCTCACATTTTCAATAAAGCCTTCTCGTAGAAGTATTTTAACAAGGGTTTCGGTAATATTCGTAGATGCGATTCGAACCGTTCCCTTTTTATCCATGTCAGCATTTCGTATAGAAGTTATTATGTCGGCAATAGTGTCCCTACCCATGACAAGCTGTAATTGTCGGTGCCTCCGAATTTTGATATAATCAACATGTTCTACTTTTTTTATGTTTATGAATTATTATTCTATTTTATATTATTATTAAATTAAAGGTATATGCGTGAGACAAAAGCTACTAATAAATTCTACTAATTAATTGAATATATTTCCGATACCCTGCTAGATCATAGTCTCATCTATTAGTATTTATAATACCTCAGGAGCTAATGAAACTATTTTCGTAAAATTCAATTGTCTCAATTCTCGAGCGATCGCACCAAAAACTCGAGTTCCTCTTGGGTTTCCTTCTTGATCAATGACAACGGCTGCATTGTCATCATATTGTATTATCATACCGTTGTCACGTTTGAGTTCTTTACGTGTACGTACAATTACAGCTCTGACCACTTCTGATCTTTGTAGAGGCATATGGGGCACTGCTTCTTTGATTACAGCAACAATAATGTCACCAATATGAGCATATCGTCGATTACTAGCTCCTATGATTCGAATACACATTAATTCTCTAGCCCCGCTGTTGTCTGCTACATTTAAATAGGTTTGAGGTTGAATCATTTTTTTTTTCACGCAAAGGGCGAAGATAAAAAAAAAAAGAAATATTGTTTGTTCAGAAATAAAAAAACCCTCAGCTGTTTTTTCATCATAACAAAAAAGGCCCTTTCTTTTGGTTACACATTCCTATCCCGCAATAACGAATTGAGTTCGTATAGGCATTTTGGACGCAGCTATTGAAATAGCTTCTCTGGCTGCAATTTCTGATACTCCACCCATTTCATAAAGTATTCGACCTGGTTTAACGACGGATACCCAATATTCGGGAGATCCTTTCCCCGAACCCATACGCGTTTCTGTAGGTCTTACTGTAACAGGTTTGTCTGGAAATATACGTACCCAAATTTTTCCACCACGACGTGCATATCGTGCCATTGATCGTCGCCCCGCTTCTATTTGTCTAGATGTGATCCAAGCGGGTTCAAGTGCCTGAAGAGCATATCTACCAAAACAAATACGATTGCCTCGATAAGATATTCCCTTCATTCTTCCTCTATGTTGTTTACGGAATCTGGTTCTTTTGGGGTTATAGTTGATGGTTTTTTCTCAATGCCATCTCTACTGCAGAACCGGACATGAGAGTTTCTTCTCATCCAGCTCCTCGCGAATGAAACGAAAAAAAAATTATAGATAAGATATATGTATTTAATGAATAATACGCGGAATCATGGGATTTTTTGAGATCAAATCTGTCACGCAGCAATTGTTATATCTTGTTTGTATATGTATTGTTTGTATATGTATATAAAAATATAAAATTCGAAGCATATTTCTATTATACTTTAACTTTAATTTAATGCTTTTTTAATGTTTTTTTTTCGAATTCATAAATTTTGATTTCGACCTTTATTGAATTGTCCAAAACTTAACAATCCAATAAGCTTTCGCGGGCGAATATTTACTCTTTCCGTATCTGTTTCATTTGTAGGGTCGACCTGCGACCTCTCAGAATAAATGAATTGGCTCTTGGTTCGTTCCGCCATCCCACCCAATGAATCATTAGGATTCGTTTTCAATCGAATCTTCTGCAGTCACAGGTTCTGTCGTTCCCATCGCTTCTCTATTAATGGCTAGGTCCGAACTTTGCAATAGAGCTCCTAATTCAATTTGTTCCTGAGCCAATTTCCTCAGTCTTTATTGGCCCGGTGCTCTTTATTATTTTTTATTTTTCTTATGACTTGGATGCGTCTAATTACTTTACTAATTCTGTTATGGACGAATCCCTATTTATGCTTTATTACATTGCCTTTTATGAGATGATTCATAGACCATACATCATATTGGAATCATATATCGTTGATATTCTCTTTTTCTCTTTCTCTCACCCTTCCCTTTATCTATATCCATTTATTTTTGCTTCACAACCTATAATCTGATTGATTTATCTTTTATGTAAAAAAATATTTCAGTTGCTACAACGATATGATCGAAACATCATACATCATATAGTGACTGGTTCTTTGGATCCAGATAATACGAAGTAATGAGTTGGTTATTAGTTCTATATAGTATTAGTTTATACTGGGGGCTGGGGGAGGGTCCCTTTTTTTTTAATCTAACCTAA